GGGTTGGATTGGTATTAGGCTGGATACAGCAAAATAATTCTATTAGATCTAATGTACTTATTAGATCGAATAAGTACCTTGTGTCAGAATTGAGAAATTCTATGGCTCGAATCTTTAGTATTCTCTTATTTATTACCTGTGTCTACTATTTAGGCAGAATACCGTCACCCATTGTTACTAAGAAACTGAAAGAAACCTCAGAAACGGAAGAAAGGGGGGAAAGTGAGGAAGAAACAGATGTAGAAATAGAAACAACTTCCGAAACGAAGGGGACTAAACAGGAACAAGAGGGATCCACCGAAGAAGATCCTTCCCCTTCCCTTTTTTCGGAAGAAAAGGAGGATCCGGACAAAATCGATGAAACGGAAGAGATCCGAGTGAATGGAAAGGAAAAAACAAAGGATGAATTCTACTTTAAAGAGACACGCTCTAAAAATAGACCCGTTTATGAAACTTATTATCTGGATGGGAATCAAGAACAAGAAAATTCGAAGTTAGAAATATTTAAAGAAAAAAAAGATCTCTTCCGGTTTGAAAAACCGGTTGTAACTATTCTTTTCGACCCTAAACGATGGAATCGTCCGCTACGGTATATAAAAAACAATCGATTTGAAAATGCCGTAAGAACAGAAATGTCACAATATTTTTTTTATACATGTCAAAGTGATGGAAAAGAAAGAATAGTTTTTACGTACCCTCCCAGTTTGGCAACTTTTTTGGAAATGATGCAAAGAAAGACGTCTCTGTTCCCAAAGGAAAAAGTCCCCTCTAATGAATTTTATAATCAGTGGAGTTATACTAATGAACATAAACAGAAAACTATAAGCAAAAATTTTATAAATAGAGTAAAAGCTCTCGACAAAAATCTAGCAAAAACTCTCGCTAAGGAATCCGTTGTTCTGAATGTACTAGAAAAAAGAACTCGGTTGTGTAATGATAAAACTAAAAAAGAATATTTACCAAAAATATATGATCCTTTCTTAAATGGACCCTATCGCGGACAAATCAAAAAACTGTTTTCACTCTCAATTATAAATGAAATTTCTATAAAAAATTATATAGAAAAGTTTTGTATAAATAAGATTCATAGTATCCTTCTTATTATGAATGGCCTAGAATTTGAACAGAAACTAAATCCATTTGATAGAAAAACATGCGCAAAGCAAATTTATTATTTATTGAACTTAATCAATGAATTTGCTGTAAAATCAACATCAAGTTTAAATTTTAAAAGACCCTTTTTAGTTCCTGAACACGAACAAGTAAGAATTGATTCAGAAGATAGAATAAAAATTTTCAAATTTTTATTTGATGCAGATAGAACTCTTCCCAACGAGAAAACGAAAAAAAATATATATATTGCACTAAAAGAAATCCATAAAAAAGTCCCTCGGTGGTCATACAAATTAATTAACGATTTGGAACAACAGGAGGGAGAAACCGAGGAAAGTGTGGTAGAGGATCATGAGATTCGCTCAAGAAAAGCCAAACGTGTAGTTATTTTTACTGATAACCAACAGAATACTGATACTGATACTTATAATAATACCCAAGAAACTAATAATACTGATCAAACAGACGAAGTAGCTTTGATACGTTATTCACAACAATCAGATTTTCGTCGAGACATAATCAAAGGCTCCGTGCGTGCTCAAAGACGTAAAATAGTTACTTGGAAATTCTTTGAGGCAGATGTGCATTCCCCCCTTTTTTTGGACCGAATAGACAAATCCCCCCTTTTTTCTTTTGATATTTCCGAACGTATAAACCTAATTTTGAGAAATTGGATGTGGACAAACGCAGAACTCAAAATTTCGGATTATAAAGAGAAAACCACAGAAGAAAGTGAGAAAAAAAAAGAAGAGGATAAAAAAGAAGAAGACAAAAGAAAGGAGAAAGTACGCATAGAAATAGCGGAAGCCTGGGATAGTATTTTACTTGCTCAAGTAATAAGAGGTTTTTTGTTAGTAATCCAATCGATTCTTAGAAAATATATTATATTGCCTTCATTGATAATAGTTAAAAATATCGCCCGTATGCTATTATTTCAATTTCCCGAATGGTCCGAGGATTTAAAGGATTGGAATAGAGAAATGCATGTTAAATGCACCTATAATGGCGTTCAATTATCAGAAAAAGAATTTCCAAAAAACTGGTTAACAGACGGTATTCAGATTAAGATTCTATTTCCTTTTCGTCTGAAACCTTGGCACAGATCTAACCTACGAGCCCCTTATAACGATCCAATGAAAAAGAAAGATTCCAAAAATGATTTTTGTTTTTTAACAATTTTTGGAATGGAAGCTGAATTCCCTTTTGATTCTCCCAGAAAACAACTTTCATTTTTTGAACCCATTTTTAAAGAACTCAAAATAAAAATTATAAAATTGAAAAAGAAATGCTTTCTAATTCTAAGAATTTTAAAAGAAAAAACAAAAATGTTTCTAAATGTTTCAAAAGAAACAAAAAAATGGGTCATTAAAAGCATTCAGTTTTTAAAAGAAATAAAAAAAGAACTCTCAAAAATAAACCCAATTCTCCTGTTTGGATTGAGAAAAAGAAAAGTATATGAATTTGAATTGAGTAAAACTAAAAAAGATTCGATAATCAGTAATTTGATGATTCATGAATCGTCCATTCAAACTATACCTCGGGATTGGACAAATTATTCATTGACAGAAAAAAAAATGCAGGATCTAACTGCTAGAACAAACACAATCATAAATCAAATAGAAAAAATAAAAAATGAAAAAAGGGGGGGATTTCTAATTCCAGATCGAAATATTAGTTCTAACAAAATCAAAATAAGTGATGATGATAAAAGGTTGGAATCACAAAAAAATATTTGGCAGATATTAAAAAGAAAAAATGTTCGATTAATCCGCAAATCACATTATTTTTTAAAAATTTTCATTGAAAGGGTATACATAGATATCTTTCTGTGGATCATTAATATTCCTAGGATCAATACACAACCATTTCTTGAATCAATAAAAAAAATTATTAATAAATACATTACCAATAATGAAACAAATCAAGAAAAAATTGATAAAACAAATCAAAGTTTAATTCACTTTATTTCCACTCTAAAAAAGGCACTTTATAATACTAATATTAGTAATAAGAATTCAAATAATTTTTGTGACTTATCCTACTTTTCACAAGCCTATGTGTTTTACAAACTCTCACAAACCCAATTTATTCATTTCTATTTATATAAGTTAAAATCTGTCTTTCAATATAATGGAGCAGCCCTTTTTATTAAAAATGAAATAAAGGATTCTTTTGTTGGAACACAAGAATTGTTTCATTCTCAATTAAAACATAAGAATCGTCAGAAGTCTGGAATGAATCAATGGACAAATTGGTTAAGGAATCATTATCAATATGATATATCTCAGATTAGATGGTCTAGACTAGTAACACAAAAATGGCGAAATAGATTCAATCAACACTGTATGAATCAAAATAAGGATTTATGCAATTCATCTAAAAAAATGAAATTTATTCACTACGAAAAACAAAAAAAATCGGAAAAGGCTTCATTACTGAATCAAAAGGAGAGTTTTAAAAAACAATATAGATATGATCGGTTAGCATATAAATCTATTAATTCTGAAGATACGAAGTACTCTTCAATTTATGAATCGCCATTTCACGTAAAAAATAACCAAGAAGTTTTTTCGAATTCCAACACACATAAACGAAAATTGTTTAATATGATGGAAGGTCTTCCTATTATCCCTATCAATAATGATCTAGTACAAGATGATATTAGAGATATCGAGAAAAATATGGATAGAAAATATTTTGATTGGAGAATTATCCATTTTTGTCTTAGAAAGAAAGTGGATATCGAAGCCTGGATCAATATTGATACTGACAGTAATAAAAAATCTACTAAGGCTAAGCTTAATAATTATCAAATAATTGATAAAATAAAAAAGAAAGATCCTTTTTACCTCACGATTCATCAAGATCAAGAAATCAACCTATCCAATCAAAAAGGGTTTTTGGATTGGATGGGAATGAATGAAGAAATATTAAATCGTCCCATATCAAATCTTGAACATTGGTTCTTCCCAGAATTTTTGATACTTTATAATTTGTATAAAACTAAACCGTGGATTATACCAATAAAACGACTTCTTTTAGATTCTAATATAAATGAAAACGCTACTGATATTGAAAACAAAAACATCGCTGGAAATAAAAAAAGAGATCCTTTTATATCCTCCAATGAAAAAAAATCTCTTGAATTAAAAAAACGAAATAAAGGTCAAAAAGAATCCGCGGACCAAGCAAACCTTGAATCCGCTCTTTCAAACCAAGAAAAAGATGTTGAAGAAGATTATATGGGCTCGGACATGAAAAAACATAAAAATAAAAAGCAATACAAGAACAATACAAAAGCGGAGTTTTATTTCTTGCTAAAAAGGTATTTGCATTTTCAATTGCGATGGGATGATATTTTAAATAAAAAAATAATCAATAACATCAAAGTATATTGTCTCCTGCTTAGACTGATAAATCCAAGAGAAATAACTATATCCTCTATTCAAAGGGGAGAAATGAGTCTGGATATTCTGATGATTCAGAAAAATTTAACTCTTACAGAATTGATCAAAAGAGGAATTTTTATTATTGAACCGCTTCGTCTATCTATAAAAAATGATGGACAATTTATTATGTATCAAACCATTGGTATTTCATTGGTTCATCAAAGTAAACACCAAACTAATCAAAAATACCGAGAAAAAAACCATGTTGATAAGAATTCTGATGATAAGAATTCTGACAAAGTCATTACCAAATATCAAAAGATGACTGGAAATAGAGATAAAAATAATTATGATTTGTTTGTTCCTGAAAATCTTTTATCACCCAGACTTCGGAGAGAATTTAGAATTCTAATTTGTTTCAATTCTAGGAATAGAAATGATATACATAAAAATTCAGCATTGGGGAATGGGAATAAGGTAAACAGCCAGGGTTTGGAT